TTTTGAAATCGACGGATTTTCCTCTTACTATAAATTTCATTGTTGCCGGTATTGACATGTAGAACGGGACTCTATCTTTATTCTCGTCCGATTAATCAGTTCTTCAAAAGATCTATCAGATTATGGAGTGAATGGTTTGATCAATGAATATTCGATTCTTTCTTCAATATGGAATCAATTGACAACAATTCTTCTCTATTATGTATACAGGTTTATCCTTCATCTTTTCTGAAGTTTCGATAGAAGGATTCCTCTACTAACGTAAGACAATCAACTCCATTCGTTAGAACAGCTTCCATCGAGTCTCTGCACCTATCCTTTTTGATTTTCGCTTTCTGAACCTTTGTTTGTTTTCGGAAAACGTGATTTGGCTCAGGATTGCCCATTTTTATTAATTCCAGGGTTTCTCTGAATTTGAAAGTTATCACTTAGTAAGTTTCCATACCAAGGCTCAATCCAATTAAGTCCGTAGCGTCTACCGATTTCGCCATATCCCCCTTTTTGAGATGAAAATCTCATTGTGATCTCGTTCCCCTTTTTCTTTCATTTATACCGGAACCGTTGAATTCATTAGATAGATGCCGATTCCTGTCTCGAAAAAGTGTTTTCTCCTCTTTGTCTTTGATTTCTTGTCTATCTTCTTTCATCTTCTATATCTATAGGAGGCTTATATTCGGTCCAATCAAAAACGATTTTATCATTTCTGTATCGGCAATTCAATATAGGTGGATACATACGCTATACATCTGTCTCTCTTCCACTCATTTACCCATGAAATTTCGAATACTTGAACGGTCGATTCTTTTTTTTTTTAATATGATTTTTGAATTCAAAAATCATATTAAAAAAAAGAATATTTAATTGTGATAAAAAAGAAAAATGGAAATTCTATATCGCTAGATTAATCGTTATCTTCTATAATATTTAACAGTTATTTGAAATTATATATTCTATTCTTTAATATATTAATATTCATTATGAATAGCGAATATGAATAGCTAAGAATTAAAATAGTATAATAGTGAATAGCAAAGATTCTAAGAGTTTATTGAATTCTTATACATGTCGAATTTATGTTATGTGAGCCTGCTTAGCTCAGAGGTTAGAGCATCGCATTTGTAATGCGATGGTCATCGGTTCGATTCCGATAGTCGGCTTTTCTCTATTTATTTTATTCTATGTTTTACATGATTGATAATGCATCTTTGAAATCAAAGAATATTGAAAAAAAAATGTCTTCCTCTTTTGACAAACGCCCTTGATTTATTATGTGATAGGAATTTCCAACTATCTAACGAAAAGAATCCTTTTCTTTTTCTATATATAGAATATAAAGATCTGGATATTTATCCAACTCATCTCATTATTCTTTAATAGAATAATACTTCAGTAAATTTCGCTTTATTTAGAATTTAGTTCATTTTTAGTTTAGGTTTATTCTGTAGAATGAAATTTCATCAATAAGAATTAATAATTAAATATAAATAAGAAGAAGGAGTCTTTATGTCGCGTTACCGAGGTCCTCGTTTCAAAAAAATACGCCGCCTGGGGGCTTTACCAGGGCTAACTAATAAAAGGCCCAGAGCTGGAAGTGATCTTAGAAACCAATCGCGTTCCGGGAAAAAATCCCAATATCGAATTCGCCTAGAAGAAAAACAAAAATTGCGTTTTCATTATGGTCTTACAGAACGACAATTACTTAAATACGTTCGTATCGCCGGAAAGGCAAAAGGGTCAACAGGTCAGGTTTTACTACAATTACTTGAAATGCGCCTTGATAACATTATTTTTCGCTTGGGTATGGCTCCGACTATTCCGGGAGCTCGCCAATTAGTTAACCATAGACATATTTTAGTCAATGGTCGTATAGTAGATATACCAAGTTATCGCTGCAAACCCCGAGATACTATTGCGGCGAGGGATGAACAAAAATCTAAAGTTCTAATTCAAAATTCTCTCGATTCATCCCCCCATGAGGAATTGCCAAACCATTTGACTCTTCAACCATTCCAATATAAAGGATTAGTCAATCAAATAATAGATAGTAAATGGGTCGGTTTGAAAATAAATGAATTGCTAGTTGTAGAATATTATTCTCGTCAGACTTAAACCTAACAAAAATAAAATCAACACTAATAAGAATAAGGGTTCGACCCATTTTACTCCCTTTCGGCGAAGTAAATTAACCTAAGGTTAAGATAAATAAGGGTTTGATCCGGATTTTTCTTCCATTTAGGTATCATAGACCGAGAGGGAGATTTTCATTCCTTGTCTACTCTACTCTTTTCTTTACACAGTATTTTCTGTACCACAGCCATTAGGAATAGAGAATCCATATCAAAGAAAGGTCTAACTGTTGGAATAGTCGTATCCATTGCTATTTGATCTATTGTGGTTAGTAAGATCGATGAATTAGGTGAAGGTACGGAAAGAGAGGGATTCGAACCCTCGGTAAGCAAAAGCCTACATAGCAGTTCCAATGCTACGCCTTCAACCACTC